TATATTTTTTCGAAAAAAGAAAAGAATTCGTACAAAATCGATGAGGAAAAATATAATCTAGGATTTGCTCAAAAACCTTTTGTAAGCATTCTTTTCAATTATAAACGATGGACTCGTCCATTTCGATATATAAAAAACAATCGATTTCAAAATGTCGTAAAAAATGAAATTTCAGAATTTTTTTTTCATACATGCCAAAGTGATGGAAAAGAAAGAATATCTTTTACGTATCCATCCAATTTATCAACTTTTCACAAAATGGTGGAAAAAAAAATTTATCTCTTGGGAAGAGATAAAATTTCCTATGATGAATTATCTAATTATTGGAAGTATACTAATGAAGAAAAAAGAAAGAAACTGAGCAATGAATTTCTAAATAGGGCAAAAGTTATAGATAAGGAATTTTTTTCTCTGGATATATTTGAAAACAAAATTCGACTGTGTAATGATGAAACTAAGACAAAATACTTAACTAAAATTTATGATCCTTTCTTAAACATAAACAGATCCTTTAGTCGACGAATCCAAGATGAAAAAACTTACAAAAAAAAGAACATTTTGATAAATAAAATTCATGGTATCCTTCTTTCTATTAATAATAATAATATTTATCAAAATAATAATAGTAATTATCAAGAATTGGAGGAGAAAAAAAATACATTTGATAGAAAAGCATTAGTAACTACATTTTTTTTTTTGAATCCAATCCATAAATTTTTACAAAAATCAGTATCAAGCTTGAGTTTTGAAGCACTCTATTTATTTCCAGAACATGAACAAGTACAAATGGATTCTGAAGATGAAGAAGAAAAAAAAAGAATAATCCAAATATTATTCGATGCAATTAGAACTGATTTGAAGGATAAAACAATAGTAAATCGAAATAGACCACAATTTATTAGAATAAACGAAATCCGTAAAAAAGTTCCTCGATGGTCATACAAAATTATTAGCGAATTGGAACAACTGAGCGGAAAAATTGAAGCAGGGAGTTATCAAATTCTTTCTAGAAAAGCCAAACGTGTAGTCATTTTAAATAAATCTAAATTTTTTAAGAAAAACAATACTTATAGGAATACTGGAAATACGAATAATACTAAAAAAAAAAAAAACGAATTGGCTTTAATACGTTATTCACAACAATCGGATTTTCGGCGAGACATAATAAAAGGATCTATACGTGCTCAAAGGCGTAAAACAGTTACTTGGAAATTTTTTCAAAAAAGTGTGCATTCCCCTCTTTTTTTGGATAAAATTGAAAAACCTTTATTCTTTTCGTTTGATAGTATCAATTCAATGAAAATCTTTTTTTTGTTAAAAAGTTGGATGCGAAAAAAGACAGAATTTCAAATTTCTTATTATACAGAAGAAAAAGCAAAAGAAAGTTCGAAAAAAGAAGACGAAAAAAAAAAAGAAAATGAGGAAAAAAAACGTATAGAAATAGCAGAAGCCTGGGATAGTATTATATTTGCTCAAGTAATAAGGGGTGTTTTATTAATAACCCAATCGATTCTTAGAAAATATATTATATTACCTTCATTGATAATAATTAAAAATATTGTTCGTATACTTTTTTTTCAATTTCCCGAATGGTCAGAAGATTTTAGGGATTGGAAAAGAGAAATATATATTAAATGTACGTATAATGGCGTTCAATTATCCGAAAGAGAATTTCCCCAAAAATGGCTAACAGACGGTATTCAGATAAAGATATTATTTCCTTTTCGTCTAAAACCCTGGCACAAATCTAAGCTACAATCCAATGAAAGGAAAAAAGATCAAATGAAAAAAAGGGGGATGAAAAAAAAGAACTTTTGTTTTTTAACAATTTGGGGAACGGAAGTCGAATTCCCCTTTTCTGCTTCTACAAAAAATCGATTTTCATTTTTTAATCCTATTTTTAAAGAACTAAAAAAAAAAACGAAACAATTTCAGTTTTTCATTTTTCTAGTTCTAAAAGCTTTAAATGAAAAACTGAAATTGTTTCTAAATATCTTAAAAGAAAAAGCAAAATGGATCATCAAAAGTATTCTCAAAAGGATTTTTTTTCTAACGAAAAAAATCAAACAATTTTCAAAATTTCTATTTATTAAATTGAAATTAAAAAAAATAGATGAATTGAGCGAAAGCAAAAAAGATTCAACAATCGTTAACAACAGTCCAATGATTTCCGAAGCAACCATTCCAATTCAATCTATAAATTCGGCAAATTATTCAGTGAAACAAAAAAAAATAAAGGATCTGAATGCTAAAAGAAAAGCAGTTTTTAAAAAAATCGAAAAAATGAAAAAAGAAAAAAAGAAAAGAGGGCTTGTAATTTCAGAGACAAATATGAATTCGAACAAAACTACTTATGGTATTAAAAGGATCGAATTAAAAAACAAAAATTTGCAAATATTACAAAGAAGAAGAAATGTTCGATTTACTCGTAAATCACATTCTTTTTTTAAATTTTTCATGAAAAGGATATACATAGATATCTTTCTATATATCATTTGTATTCCTAGAAGCAATACACAACTTTTTCTTGAATCAACAAAAAAAAAATGGAAAAAATTCATTTACACTAATGAAGCAAATGCAGAAAGAACTGATAAAACAAATCAAAATATAATTCGCTTTATTTCAATTATCCACAAATATTTGAATACTCAGAATATAAATTCACAGAATTCTTATGATGTCTCCTTTTTGTCACAAGCCTATGTATTTTTAAAATTATTACAAACCCGAATTATTAACATATATAAGTTAAGATCTTTTTTTGAATATCATGAAAATTTTTTTTTTCTTAAAAATGAAATAAAGGATTCTTTTTTTGGAGTACAGGGAATATTTGATTCGAAATTAAAACATAAGAACTTTCCCAATTCTGTAATAAATCAATGGATAAATTGGTTAAAGGATCATTATCAATATGACTTATCCCAAAACAGATGGTCCAGGTTAGTACCCCAAAAATGGAAAAATAAGATCACGGAATGTCGCGTAGCTCAAAATAAAGATTTAACCGAATATAATTCATATGAAAAAAAAAAAAACCGATTAATTCTTTACAAAGAACAACAAGTAGGTGCATTAAAAAAAAAAAAAATTAGAAAACAATATAGATATGATCTTTTATCCTATAATTTTATCAATTATGCGAATAAGAAAGACTCATATATTTATGGATATAAATCCCTATTTCAAGCAAATAAAAATAAAGTAATTTATTCTTCTAATTACAACGCGCATAAAAAAGAATTATTTGATATAATAGGTAATAGTTTTATCACGAATTATATAGCGGAAGACACTGTTATAGATATGGAAAAAAACCAGGATAGAAAACATTTCGATTGGCCGGGAATCAATATAGAAATACTAAATCGTTCCATATCGAATCCGGAATTTTGGTTCTTTTCAAAATTTGTGATATTTTATAATGCATATAGGGATAACCCATGGATCATACCAATCAAATTACTTTTTTTACATTTTAATGTAAATCAAAATATTAGTGAAAATAAAGATAACATTACTAGAAAGAAAAAAATAATCGATATCTATGGACCATCGAAAAAAAAGAAATCTGTTGAATTGGAGTTAGAAACTCGAAATCGAGCAAAAGCTTTATATGCCGATCAAATAAATCTTGAAATACCTCTTTCAAACCAAGAAAAAGATTTTGTAGGATCAGGCAATGAAAAGAATATTAAAGGTATAAAGAAAAAGAAAGACAAGAACAAGATGGAGGTCGAACTAAATTTCTTACTAAGAAATTTTTTGATTTTACATTTGAATTGGAAGAATTTCTTAGGTCAAAGAATATTTAAAAATGTCAAAGTCTATTGTCTCCTGATTAGATTGAAAAATTTAAGAGAAATTACTATAGCCTCTATTCAAAGAGGAGAGCTAGGTCTAGATATTATGATGATTCAAAATCAGAAGAATTTCATTCTTCAAGGCTTAAGAAAAAATAAAAAATTTATGAAAAAAGAAATATTTGTTATAGAACCAGTTCGTTTGTCTAAAAAAAACAATAAACAATTTCTTATGTATCAAACCGTGAGTCTTTCATTAATTCATAAGAATAAACGCAAAACTTATCAAAAATACTCAGAAAAAAGTAATGTTAATAAGAAAAATGTGGATAAATACATTACAAGAACAAGAGATCAAAAGGTAACAGAAAAAAAGAATTTTGATTTACTTGTTCCTGAAACTATTTTATCCGCTAGACGTCGTAGAGAATTGAGAATTTTAATTTGTTTAAATCCAAGTAATCTAAATAGTATACATAGAAACACAATATTTTATAATGAAAATAAAGTCCATAATTGTTTTCAAGTTTTGACTAAAAACTATATATATCTTGAGAAAGAGAAAAAAAAACTAATGAATTTCAAAATTTTTCTTTGGCCAAATTATCGATTAGAAGATTTGGCTTGTATAAATCGCTATTGGTTTTATACCCATAATGGAAGCCGTTTCAGTATAGTAAGAATACATATGTATCCTCGATTGAAAATTCGTTAATCGAAATTTGTCTTCATATATGGTATATCCATAACATAAATACAGACATGCATTGTGGCATTGATATAAATTAAATGAAGTATCCATTAGATCAAAAAAAATCAACGAAATCAATCCTCTTTTATTTTATTTTTTAAGTATACAATTTTTTTGTGGTGAATCCATAAAAATAGTCTTTTTTATATGTATTTAAATTCGATTTAAATTGGATTGATTAAATTAATAAGAATGAATTTGATTGTAAAAAAAAATTCTTAAGGAAATTCAGATTTATATACAAAATTCAAAATTAGTGGAATTATTATTACTGATCAATAAAAATATCTATAAAAAGCAAGGAGAGGGGAAAAACTTTCAATTTTTTATGGTAAAAAATGCATTTATACCTGTTATTTCACAAGAAAAAAAAGAAAAAAACCCGGGATCGGTTGAATTTCAAGTATTCAATTTTACCAATAGAATACGAAGACTTACTTCACATTTTGAATTGCACCGAAAAGACTATTTATCTCAAAGAGGTTTACGTAAAATTCTGGGAAAACGGCAACGATTACTGTCTTATTTGTCAAAGAAAGATAGAACACGTTATAAAAAATTAATAAATCAGTTTGATATTCGGGAGTCCAAAATTCGTTAAATTGAAGAGTAATTCTCAATTATTCGATTTATTAGATCTTGAATTTTGATGAACTTTTTTTTAAGCGATTCATATAAGAATGAATCGAGGAAAAACCGATGAATATCTTAACTACAAGAAAGGACTTCATGATAGTTAATATGGGCCCTCACCACCCATCAATGCATGGTGTTCTTCGACTTATTGTTACTCTAGATGGTGAAGATGTTATTGATTGTGAACCAATATTGGGTTATTTACACAGAGGAATGGAAAAAATAGCGGAAAATCGAACAATTATACAATATCTGCCTTATGTAACACGTTGGGATTATTTAGCTACTATGTTCACAGAAGCAATAACTGTAAACGGACCAGAACAATTGGGAAATATTCAAGTACCTAAAAGAGCCAGCTATATTCGAGTAATTATGTTGGAGTTGAGTCGTATAGCTTCTCACCTACTATGGCTAGGACCTTTTATGGCAGATATTGGTGCACAAACCCCCTTCTTCTATATTTTCCGAGAAAGAGAATTAATTTATGATCTATTTGAAGCTGCAACGGGTATGAGAATGATGCATAATTTTTTTCGTATTGGGGGGGTAGCGACTGATCTACCTTATGGTTGGATAGATAAATGTTTTGATTTCTGCGATTATTTTTTAACAAGGATTGCTGAATATCAAAAACTTATTACCCGAAATCCTATTTTTTTAGAACGGGTTGAAGGGGTAGGGGTTGTTGATGGAAAGGAAGTAATAAATTGGGGTTTATCGGGACCGATGCTTCGGGCTTCCGGAATACAATGGGATTTACGTAAAATTGATAATTATGAATGTTACGAAGAATTTGATTGGGAAGTTCAATGGCAAAAAGAAGGAGATTCATTAGCTCGTTATTTAGTTCGAATTGGTGAAATGATGGAATCCATAAAAATTATTCAACAGGCTTTGGAAGGAATTCCTGGTGGGCCATATGAAAATTTGGAAATCCGTTCCTTTGATAGAGAAAAAGAGCCAGAATGGAATGATTTTGAGTATCGATTTATTAGTAAAAAACCGTCTCCGACTTTTGAATTGCCAAAACAAGAACTTTATGTAAGAATTGAGGCTCCCAAGGGAGAATTAGGAATTTTTCTAATAGGAGATCAAAATGGTTTTCCTTGGAGATGGAAAATTCGTCCACCAGGTTTTATCAATTTACAAATTCTCCCTCAATTAGTTAAAAGAATGAAATTGGCCGATATTATGACAATACTAGGTAGCATAGATATTATTATGGGAGAAGTTGATCGTTGAAATGATAATTGATATAACAGAAATCCAAGATATGCATTTTTTTTTCCGATTGGAATCCTTTCAAGAGGTATATGGAATTATATGGGTATTTTCCCCTATTTTTATTCTTGTATTGGGAATTACAATAAGTGTACTAGCAATTGTATGGTTAGAAAGAGAAATATCCGCCGGCATACAACAGCGTATTGGACCTGAATACACCGGTCCTTTTGGAGTTCTTCAAGCTCTAGCAGACGGAACAAAATTACTTTTCAAAGAGAATCTTATTCCATCTAGAGGAAATATTCATTTATTCAGTATAGGACCATCCATATCAGTCATATCCATTATAATAAGTTATTCGGTAATGCCTTTTGGGTATAATTTTGTTTTATCTGATCTGAATATTGGTGTTTTTTTATGGATAGCTATTTCGAGTATTGCTCCCATTGGACTTCTTATGTCCGGATATGGGTCAAATAATAAATATTCCTTTTTGGGTGGTCTACGAGCAGCTGCTCAATCGATTAGTTATGAAATACCATTAGCTCTATGTGTGTTATCGATATCTCTACGTGCGATTCGTTAAGACAGAAATTTTTAGTTCGATACTATTGCTATACTCCTTTCGTTATAGTACTTTAATAGTATAAGGAGTTTAATAAATTGAATATATATATATTCAATTTATTTTTATTATTTATTTATTATTATTCGGATTGAATAATTTAATCAGATAGTTATATGAGTGCAATAAAACAGCTTCTATTGAATATAATTTATGAATACTATATTACTTATAGTTAATAGAAAGTATGATGATTTAAAATTGCAGTAAAAATATTGAGTCTCATTTTCTATGTATAAGAATTAAGTGACAAAAATGAATTCAATTTTAAGTAGAAGTGGTCGTTTATCCCAAGGTTGGTTGATTAGTCATCCTGTCTTGAAGCGGGTACAAAAGACCAACTTTTTTATGTTAATTTATGTTAATATATAAAATATATTAACATAAATTAACATAAAAAAGGGATTCAAAAAAATGAATGGATGGTTAGAAACACCAAGATACACAAAGGATTAGTAACGTATATTTTTAAAAATATCCAAAAGAACATTTATGCATAATAGAAAAAAGAATACTAATTGGGGCTTTAAGTTGGTAGAAAAAATAAAGCAGTACTCCCTCTAATTCCGATCCAGAGTATCCTTCTATTCACTAATTAAATAAATGACTATCAGAAACGAAATAATCCTTTTATTTTTTTCTTAAGTCCCTTTTTTATCATACTTACATAAAAAAAAGAATAGGTTAAGAACGAAAATAAAGGGATCCCCCTTTTCTTTTTTGTCTTATATCCATATTTGTGGAGATAGAATTCATGTCATAATTTTGAAAACGAACATGTAATTCTTTTTCGTAATCGAAAACGATTAGGGAGTTATTGATAATTCTAAAAGAGTATTTTATGGAAGAATTTAGTTATTACTCAACAAATTGAATTTTGGATTTGCTAAGGGGTGAGATCAATTCAGAAGTACCTTTTGTATTTTTTATTTATTTATTAAATAAAATGTATTTTTCTTTATTAAATTTTTTTTATTAGGACAGACAGAATTCAATTGGTCTAATTCAGAACCGTCCAATAAACTTGAATCTTATATATCTTAGGAATATATCAAGCGATAAAAAAATGGCTCGGTCCGTAGATTTTTTAAGGCTTTAAAAAGGAGCCGTATGAGATGCAAATCTCATGTACGGTTCTGTAATAGAGATGGGAACAGTAATGTTATCACCGACTAGGATTATCAAACAGTTTAAGTACAGTTGATATAATTGATGCTCAATCAAAGTATGGTTTTTGGGGATGGAATTTGTGGCGTCAACCTATGGGTTTCATCGTTTTTATAATTTCTTCGCTAGCAGAATGTGAAAGATTACCTTTTGATTTACCAGAAGCGGAAGAAGAATTAGTAGCAGGTTATCAAACCGAATATTCAGGTATCAAATTTGGTTTATTTTACATTGCTTCCTATTTAAACCTATTAATTTCTTCCTTATTTGTAACAGTTCTTTACTTGGGTGGTTCAAATATCTCTATTCCGTACATATTCGTTTCTGAATTTTTTGAAATAAATAAAGCATATGGGGTTTTTGTAACGATAATTGGTATCTTTATTACCCTAGCTAAAACTTTTTTATTTTTATTTGTTTCTATCACAACAAGATGGACTTTGCCTAGGCTAAGAATAGATCAATTATTAAATCTTGGGTGGAAATTTCTTTTACCGATTTCTCTTGGTAATTTATTATTAACAACTTCGTCTCAACTGTTTTCACTATAAAAAAAGGATCTTCTATATTCAAAATTAAAAACTTGTATCAAACAAGAGAAAGAAAAAAATATTCAGAGATATTCACGATATGTTCCTTATGGTAACTGGATTCATAAATTATGGTCAACAAACAGTCCGAGCTGCAAGGTACATTGGTCAAGGTTTCATGATTACCTTATCTCATGCAAATCGTTTACCTGTAACTATTCAATATCCATATGAAAAAATAATCACATCAGAACGTTTCCGTGGTCGAATACATTTTGAATTTGATAAATGCATTGCTTGTGAAGTATGTGTTCGTGTATGTCCCATAGATCTACCTGTTGTTGATTGGAAACTAGAAACCGATATTCGAAAGAAACGATTGCTTAATTACAGTATTGATTTCGGAATCTGTATATTTTGTGGTAATTGTATTGAGTATTGTCCAACAAATTGTTTATCAATGACTGAAGAATATGAACTTTCAACTTATGATCGCCACGAATTGAATTATAATCAAATTGCTTTGGGCCGTTTACCAGTGTCAGTAATTGATGATTATACAATTCGAACGATTCCAATAAAATTTTAAATTATTGATAATTAAATAAAATTCTTCTGAAAACGAAAATTATTTATTATAGATTATTTATTATTTATTATAGATTATTTATTATAGAATATAAATCAAATCATATATTATCCATATACTTCTTTCATTTTTTGAATTTCAATTTTCTAGTTTGAAATTACTCTTTCACATAAAGAAAAGAATGAAATGATATTGACTCAATAATAACTGTACCTATAGCAATTCACATTTTTTATCTTAGAATCTTTTCTTATCTTAAGATTTGGTTAAATTCAATGTGGAGAGAATTTAAGTATTTCATAGATAATTTTTTTCCTGGTCATATCAATAAGGTCATGAAAATTCGATTTATTTATCTCTTATTTTACATATAATGGATTTGCCTGAACCGTTACATGATTTTCTTTTAGTCTTTTTGGGATCTGGTCTTATATTAGGAAGTCTAGGAGTAGTATTATTTACGAATCCCATTTTTTCTGCTTTTTCTTTGGGACTGGTTCTTGTTTGTATATCTTTATTCTATATTTTATCAAACTCCCATTTTGTAGCTGCATCACAGCTACTTATTTACGTGGGCGCTATAAATGTTTTAATCATATTTGCTGTGATGTTCATGAATGGTTCAGAATATTACCAAGATTTTCATCTTTGGACTGTTGGGGACGTAATTACTTTGATGGTTTGTACAAGTATTTTTGTTTCACTAATAACTACTATTCTAGATACATCATGGCATGGAATTATTTGGACTACAAGACCAAATCAGATTATAGAGCAAGATTTGATAAGTACTAGTCAACAAATTGGAATTCATTTATCAACAGATTTTTTTCTTCCATTTGAACTCATTTCAATAATTCTTTTAGTTGCTTTGATAGGTGCAATTGTTGTGGCTCGCCAATAAGAAATTTTAAGAACTACCAATATAAATAAAAATGAAATTTTGTTAGATTTTATCACATTTATTTTTGTTGAATTCTATGGGAACGTAAAATAGTATTTATGTAGAAAATTGTTTTTTATTGTCAATATATTATCTTTTTTTAGAGTAGACTTATTCTATTCTTTAGTCAATAAAATCCGTTGAATTCTCGTTCATATTGAAATGAATAAAAATTGATAAGGAGTTGGTCAATGATATTTGAGCATGCACTTGTTTTGAGTGCTTATTTATTTTCTATAGGTATCTATGGGTTGATCACAAGTCGAAATATGGTTAGAGCCCTTATGTGTCTTGAACTTATACTTAATGCAGTTAATATAAATCTCGTAACCTTTTCTGATTTTTTTGATAGTCGCCAATTAAAAGGAAATATTTTTTCAATTTTTGTTATAGCTGTTGCAGCCGCTGAAGCAGCTATCGGACTGGCTATTGTTTCCTCCATTTATCGTAATAGAAAATCAACTCGTATCAATCAATCGAATTTGTTGAATAAATAGTATTACTCATAAAAAAGGAGAATTTATAATAATGTGTGTACTATTAATCAATTCAAATTGAGATATATGATATATAACTTATGATCATGTTTGCAAAAACAAAACATAAGAAATCAAAGTATCTTGGTTCTATTATGTTATTTTTTATTAATCTATAAGTCGATTTTGATTAGCAAAATTCTAATAAATCATTGATTCATCTGGTGGAATATATATAACTATATATATATGTACTATATATATATAAGTTATATATAATTATAATTTGTTTACGACTTTACTAGATCGAAAATGGTGAATTTTTGATGTTCAAGGATTACGATCCAATGTCACATTCAGTAAAGATTTATGATACATGTATAGGATGTACTCAATGTGTCCGAGCCTGCCCCACAGATGTTTTAGAAATGATACCTTGGGATGGATGTAAAGCTAAACAAATTGCTTCTGCCCCAAGAACAGAGGACTGTGTTGGTTGTAAGAGGTGTGAATCCGCCTGTCCGACGGATTTCTTAAGTGTTAGAGTTTATTTATGGCATGAAACAACTCGAAGCATGGGTCTAGCTTATTGATACGTTTCAAAAAGAACCACACACACAAGTACTTTTTTTTTACTGGTAAAAACTGGCGCTCAAAATACAAAAACAAATCTTTTGTATTTGTATTTTGAGCGCCGGTTTTCTAGTCTAAGTATATCTTATTTTTATCACGAATTATTTTCCTTGGTTAACAATAATTGTAGTTTTGCCGATAGCGGGGGGTTCCTTAATTTTCTTATTTCCTCATAAAGGAAATAAGGTAGTTAAGTGGTATACTATTTGTATATGTTTAATTGATCTCCTTCTAACAGCCTATGCATTTTGTTATCATTTCGAATTGGATGATCCACTAATTCAATTGACAGAAAATTATAAATGGATCCATTTTTTTGACTTTTACTGGAGATTCGGAATAGATGGACTCTCTATAGGACCCATTTTATTGACAGGATTCATTACTACTTTAGCTACGTTAGCAGCTCAGCCGGTTACTCGAGAATCCCAATTATTTTATTTCCTGATGTTAGCAATGTATAGTGGTCAAATAGGAACATTTTCTTCTCGAGACATTTTACTTTTTTTCATCATGTGGGAATTAGAATTAATTCCCGTTTATCTACTTTTATCCATGTGGGGTGGAAAAAAACGTTTGTATTCAGCTACAAAGTTTATTTTGTACACTGCGGGAAGTTCCGTTTTTTTATTACTGGGAATTCTGGGTATGGGTTTATATAGTTCGAATGAACCAACATTAAATTTTGAATTATTAACTAATCAATCATATCCCATATCGCTAGAAATAATATTTTATATGGGATTTCTTATTGCTTTTGCTGTCAAATCACCTATTATACCTTTACATACGTGGTTACCTGACACCCACGGAGAGGCACATTATAGCACTTGTATGCTTTTAGCCGGAATATTATTAAAAATGGGAGCATATGGGTTGGTTCGAATCAATATGGAATTATTATCTCACGCTCATTCTATATTTTGTCCCTGGTTAATGCTATTAGGTTCAATTCAAATAATCTATGCAGCTTCAACATCTCTTGGTCAACGTAATTTAAAAAAAAGAATAGCTTATTCTTCGGTATCTCATATGGGTTTCTTAATTTTAGGAATTGGCTCTATAAGCGATACAGGTCTCAACGGGGCTATTTTACAAATAATCTCTCATGGATTTATTGGCGCTGCGCTTTTTTTCTTAGCGGGAACTAGTTATGATAGACTACGTCTTCTTTATCTCGACGAAATGGGTGGAATGGCTATCCCAATGCCAAAAATATTCACAGTTTTCACTATCTTATCGATGGCTTCTCTTGCATTGCCGGGCATGAGTGGTTTTGTTGCAGAATTGATAGTCTTATTAGGAATAATTACCAGCCAAAAATTTCTTTTAATCACAAAAATACTAATCACTTTTGTAACAGCAATTGGAATGATATTAACTCCTATTTATTCATTATCTATATTACGTCAAATGTTCTATGGATACAAGATTTTTAATACACCAAATTCTTTTTTTTTTGATTCGGGGCCGCGAGAATTATTTATTTCAATTTCTATCCTTATACCCGTTATAAGTATTGGTATTTATCCAGATTTTATTTTTTCATTTTCGACTGACAAGGTTGAAGCTATTCTATTGAATTTTTTATAGATAGTTTTCACAAATAAATGAAACAATTCTAAAAAGAAGAAAAGAACGAAATCCTATGTACAATACAAATATATATCTATATATATTTGTATTGTATTAATTATGTATTAATTTATGTATTAAAAAAAAAAAATGAATTTGAATTAAAATGGAATATGTTTGTTGTTTGTGAGAACCCCTTGAATCAATACCGCATTACTTGATTTAAAGGGTTCTCTATCATTTATTGGAATTTTTCTTTGTTAGTTATTATATATATATTTCTTATATTTTTTTTGTTTTCTGTATTTATATTTGTAAAGTTGTTTCTTCACTTTAATTCAATTAGATATAAATGAACCATAACTATGTAGTCCTATTCCTAAAAGATTTATCCCTAAATAACATACCCAAATTATAAAAAAACCCATAGAAGCCACTATTGAACAGTTTATATATTCTAATTTTTTTTTTTTTCTAGTATGTAAATAAATCGCGAATATAGTCCAAGTAATAAAAGCCCAAGTTTCCTTTGGATCCCAATTCCAATACGATCCCCAGGCCTCATTAGCCCATACTGCTCCTGAAATAATACCTATCGTTAAAAAGATAAAACCTAGACTAATAGTACGGTAACCCCAACGATCCAATTGTTGAATAAATTGAGATCTATAATAATTTCTATAAAACGAAAAAGAAGTTTTTTGTAAAACATTATTTTTTTCACTTATATTCATGTATTTAATTTCGGCAAAAGAAAATGATTCATTTATTAAAAAAAAGAAATTCTTGCTTTTACCAAGGAGTTCTTGGAATGTAATGACTAAAATAGCCACTGCTAATAATGATCCACATAAAAGAGTTGCATAACCCAATATCATCATACTTACGTGCATCATTAACCAATAGGACTGTAAAGCAGGTACTAATATTATGGATTCGTTCATTTTTCTTAAAAGACCCGAAGTAGCAAAGACTTGGGTAAAAATAACACTTGGTGCAATTATTGTATTTAAATAGTAGTTTTTATGTTTTTTGAAGCAAAGAACCATATAAAAAATGGAAAAAGTCCATGAAAGAAATATTAATGACTCATATAAATCACTAAACGGTAAATGGCCCGAAAAAGCCCAACGAGTAACTAACAATCCTGTTATACAAAAAAAGGTTATTATCATGCCTTTTTTGTACGAATCATATAATCCTATGATTTCATTGACTAATAATAAAGTGATCAAATGAATTGAAATTAAAATGGATACGACCGAAAACGATATATGAGTTAATATATGCTCTAAAGTTGAAAATACCATCATATATAATGAGAAAATCTAAATACTCGGAATAGAAATAAGAATTGAGTTCATTATAGGACCTATTTTAAAAAAAGATAAGATGTCATGCCGCTACTCGGACTCGAACCGAGATGCTCTAGCACTGCTTCCTAAGAGCAGCGTGTCTACCAATTTCACCATAGCGGCTTACTCAAAATCATAATAATTAATTTTTAGTCAATTGTCGAGATTCAAAGAATCAATTAAAGAATTTAAAGAATTTTATTAGAAAATATATTAGAAATATATATTTTAATACTTTTCTTATTATTCTATATTCTTATTATAAATTTATTTTTTTATTCTGAAATCTTATAAATGTAAAAAAAATTATATTATAAATAAAAAATTATAATCCAATTATTCTGTTTATGTTAAATGACTCTTTTTTTTTATTTATTTCATTTTCTGAATATAAAGAAATGTATTTTCATTTTTTCATTTTCAGTCGAAAATAAAAAAAGCGCACTTCTATATATATATAAAATGGAACACAAAATTCAAAGGATTTTTTTATTAGAATATATATAATGTAAATATGGTAAATTAATACTATACTTAAATTAATACTATATTAGATATTAAATTTAAGTATAGTATTTTTTTTTAAGAATATTCATTGAATCCTGTTAATTCCAATTATTTTAACGTTTGTATTTGTTACAAAAAAAGCTTTTTGAATTCCCCGTAAAAATAGATTGCCCTAATGAAAAAGCTTTCAATCTTGTCCAATATCCTTTCTTTTTCCATAAAGTGTTCCGAATAAGTTTTTTTGATATAGAAGTGCGCTTTTTTGGAACTGCCATATAATTTGTATAGTTTTTCATTGTTATATAGTTCTATGTGAAAGACATTTTTTTCGTAAATGAAAAGGAATTTATCTTTAATTAGCCATATAGCTTATCTATCTTAATTCCCATTTTATGTTTCCTATTAAAATAAAAGTAAAACATTGAATATTATAACCCTTTTTTAAAATTTTTCCAAACATCGATATTTTTTATTGTAATAGAAAATGCTTAAAAATACTAAACGAAATTTGTTAAAAAAGAAAAAAAGAACCAATGGTTTTTTTGAAAAAAAAAAAAAATTATTATTGAGTCATATGCATTTTTTTTTAATTCATCATTCATATCAAAACAAAAAAATGTTCTTAGTTTTGGTGTAATTAATTATTTTATCCCAACTCTATCCATAAAATTCGAATTAAAAAAATTTATTTTTCACTAGGAATTTAGTTATCGCTCCATTTTGAGTTTATACTTTGTAATATTCCAAATATTTTACAAAGATTCAAAATAATTAATAATAGATCATTCTATTTAAATTCTATGTTTATTTTTTTTTATTAACCGAACCACTTCTTTACAAAAGAGATAAAAATCAACGAATAAGAAACAAAATTCATTAGAATCCGAATTTTTTTGTTTATTGTATGGAATATACATATCAATGTTCATGGATTATACCTTTTATTCCATTTCCAGTCCCTATGTTAATAGGAGTGGGACTTCTACTTTTTCCGACGGCAACCAAAAATCTGCGTCGTGTGTGGGCTTTTCCTAGTATTTTCTTGTTAATTCTAGTTATGATTTTTTCGGTTGATCTGTCTATTCATCAAGTCAATAATAGTTCTATTTATCAATATGTATGGTCTTGGACCATAAATAATGATCTTTCTTTAGAGTTTGGGTACTTCATCGATTCACTTACGTCTATTATGTCAATATTAATTACTACTGTTGGCATTCTGGTTCTTATTTATAGTGATAATTATATGTCTCACGATCAAGGATATTTGAGATTTTTTGCTTATATGATTCTTTTTAATATTTCAATGCTGGGATTAGTTACTAGTTCGAATTTGATACAAATTTATGTTTTTTGGGAATTGGTTGGAATGTGTTCTTATTTATTAATAGGCTTTTGGTTCACACGTCCTATAGCGGCAAATGCTTGTCAAAAAGCATTTGTAACTAATCGTGTAGGGGATTTTGGTTTATTATTGGGAATTTTAGGTCTTTATTGGATAACCGGTAGTTTGGAATTTAGGGATTTGTTTCAAATAATAAATAACTTGATTTATAAAAATGAGATTAATGTTTTTTTTGTTACTTTGTTTGCCCTCTTGCTATTTTGCGGCTCAGTCGCAAAATCCGCCCAATTTCCTCTTCATGTGTGGCTACCTGATGCTATGGAAGGACCTACTCCTATTTCCGCCCTTATACATGCGGCTACTATGGTAGCAGCGGGAATTTTTCTTGTAGCTCGGCTTCTTCCTCTTTTCATAGTTCTACCCGCAATACTGAATGGAATAGCTTTTATAGGTATAATAACAGTAGTATTAGGAGCTACTTTAGCTATTGCTCAAAAAGATATTAAGAAAAATTTGGCCTATTCAACAATGTCTCAATTGGGTTATATGATGTTAGCTTTAGGTATGGGATCCTATCGAGCCGCTTTATTTCATTTGATTACTCATGCTTATTCAAAAGCATTGTTGTTTTTAGGATCTGGATCCATTATTCATTCAATGGAAGCTGTTGTCGGATATTCTCCAGCTAAAAGTCAAAATATGGTTCTTATGGGTGGTTTAACAAAACACGTACCAATTACAAAAACTGCTTTTTTAGTGGGTACACTTTCTCTTTGTGGTATTCCACCTTTTGCCTGTTTTTGGTCTAAGGATGAGATTCTTAATGATAGTTGGTTGTATTCACCAATTTTCGCAATAATAGCGTGTTCCACAGCAGGATTAACCGCATTTTATATGTTTCGGATCTATTTACTTGTTTTTGAAGGATATTTAAACGTCCATTTTCTAAATTTCAATGGAAAAAAAAATCGTTCATTCTATTCAATATCTTTATGGGGGAAAAAAGAAGTAAAACAAAAATTAAAAAATAAAAATTGTTTATTAGTTCGATTAAGAATGAATAATAATGAAATGACTTCTTTTTTTATCCGGAAGACATATCCACATCGAATTAATCAAAATGTTAAAAACATAACACGTCTTTTTTTTGATATTACCCATTTTGGTACTAAAAAAACTACTTGTTTATATCCTCATGAATCGGACAATACTATGCAATTTTCTATGTTTATTTTAGTCCTCTTTACTTTATTCGTTGGGGCCATAGGAATTTCTTTCAGCCAAAACGGAATAGGTTGGGATATATTATCAAAATTGTTAATTCCGTTTATAGAC